ATAGTATGATGGCGGTTGGGCAAGTATGCCCCCATCGTCTAGTGGTTCAGGACATCTCTCTTTCAAGGAGGCAGCGGGGATTCGACTTCCCCTGGGGGTAGGGTAATACGAAAGGAAGTTGATTATGGATTACCAATAAGCCTAAAATGGATTCTTCCTGGGTCGATGCCCGAGCGGTTAATGGGGACGGACTGTAAATTCGTTGGCAATATGTCTACGCTGGTTCAAATCCAGCTCGGCCCAATAATGCCCAAGAATTCGCCAATCTACCATGAGATGGTATAACCCCCTTGTCCTTGAGAAATACCTGATACAGAGGAATAAAAAAGAATTTAAATTTATGCTAAATCCCTTATTTCCCTGGGATTGTAGTTCAATTGGTTAGAGCACCGCCCTGTCAAGGCGGAAGCTGCGGGTTCGAGCCCCGTCAGTCCCGAAGGATCCAATAAATACATCAATTCATCTCTCCCTTTTCTGTGAAAGGGAGGACAGGGAGCAGAATTTCATTCCCAAGAGGAGATCCTTGTTTTTTTTTTTCCTTCCTATTTTTCTATTTTTTTAGGGGTCCCATCGAAGAAAGAACAAAGCCTAAAAAAATAGTGAATTTGATGGAATATTAGATCTTTTATACCGGGACTCATCTTTATCACATTTCTTTGTCTTCCAAGAAAATTAGATTATTAAAAAAAAAAACAGAGCTTAGAACTTAACTCCTTTCTTTTTCCATTTCGCTTCTATTGTTTGTTTGGGTTTGTTACTAATGGAAATGAAAGGGTGGTCACATGATACTTCATCAGATGATTGTACAAGGAAAACCTAAGGTAGGTTATAGAAAAGAAAGAAGAAAAAATAATAATAAATCAAGGAATTTTTGATTGGTTCAGGAATCCCATTTTGGATTCGGTATGGATAAAAGATCTTCCTATGTTATACTATTCAATTCTCGACGACGAATTCATTTGATAGCACAGATATTGTTATTCATGATATTGATCCGATTCAAGCTCATCGAGAAGTAATTCATTCATTGAATTTACAGGCGAAAGATTTATTATCTCTATGGGATTAAATCCCGAGTTATTGTGAAGTAAAAAAAAGATGAGATTATGGAAGTAAATATTCTTGCATTTATTGCTACTGCACTGTTCATTCTAGTTCCTACTGCTTTTCTACTTATCATTTACGTAAAAACAGTTAGTCAAAATGATTAATTAATTTGAATGAAACTTGATTTCTGAGTTCTTATCAATGATTGAAGAAATAAAACGAAAAGGATTCCAATTTCGCGTCTTAAATGAAATGAGCGGACTATAATCGGCTCTATGAGATCCGATAGTATGGTAAGAAAGAAATAGATGAAATCTTTCTTTCTACCATACTATCTATTAGTGTTATTGTAGTGTATAAAGTTGTAAAGTTGTACTTTACAATAAAGAAAAAGGCTTAATATAGATCAATCTACAATATTATCTTCATATATGTAGATATAAATTTCATATATGGAATGGACATAGCATCAAATTTGATTTCTTTGATACATCTATTTGTTCCGATCACTCTGAAATAATCGTCTTACTCTTAGAGTTCTAATTCCTAGATTTTTTATTATTTCCATCCAATATGAATTTCGGGATCTATCGAAAGAATCAAGAAAAAGCATTATGGGCATATCTTAAGAAAAACATGTAGTAATCTGTTTTTTTAGCATTTCGAAGAAATAATTGATTGAGCCATTGACAGGAGTTCTATGGGCACTTCTTCATATTTCGAAAAGAAATAAAATAAATAGTAAACCTCGCCGATTTTAACGCTTGAACCATGATATGAAATGGGTTGATAAAGTATCAAAAATTTTTAAAATCTAATAAAACAAGCGGTAAGTGCGCAATAAATATGTGACTCGCCCAAGTCAAGATCTTATTATGCATAGTATCTTGTTAGCCAACCACTATGCTATGTCTATATTGTTTTCTTTCTCATAGAAAGTGGGTATACATTTACCAAAACGACTTCCTCTTTGAACAGTAAAGAGGGAAAGAAAAAAATCAAATCAAAAAATAAAAAAGGGGTCGGGTCTTCCTCAGTATCCATCTATAATTCTAATTCTGGTAAAAGCCCGTTAGAAAATTTCAGAAGAATTAGGTTGGAATGAATTTCCTATCATCTGTATCCCTTTCCTTTCGAAATACAAACATGGGAATCATTGAAATATCTCTTTGATTGAAAGAGTATTAGTCATATCATACATTACTCTACTAGAATCCAATGGAATTTGGAAATGAAGATATTTTTATTTGAAAAAGTTCAAAACGCGTTGCAAAACGATCTATAAAATAATTGATACAGTTTGATTCCTCAACTTTATTAGTAGTAACTCTAGAGTCCACTTCTTCCCCATACTACAAGTGAAAGGGAAAATGTAAAGACTACCATTAAAGCAGCCCAAGCGAGACTTACTATATCCATGTGAATTATGTCCCCTATCTCTATGACGGAATTG